CGAAGTAGCTTTGATACGATATTCTCAACAATCTGATTTTCGTCGAGACATAATCAAAGGTTCAATGCGAGCCCAAAGATGTAAAACAGTTATTTGGGAACTTTTTCAAGCAAATGCACATTCTCCGCTTTTTTTGGACAGAATAGACAAATCACACCCCTTTTTTTTTGATATTTCCGGACTGATAAAACTCATTTTTAGAAATTGTATAGGAAAGGGGGCAGAATTCAAAATTGCAGATTATACAGAAGAAGAAATAAAAGAAAGGGAAAAAAAGGAAAAGGACAAAAAAGAAGAGAACAAAAGAAAAGAGAAAGCGCGAATAGAAGTAGCAGAAGCCTGGGATACCATTCCATTTGCTCAAGTAATAAGAGGTTCCATGTTAATAACTCAATCGATTCTTAGAAAATATATTATATTACCGTCATTGATAATAGCTAAAAATATTGGCCGTATGTTATTATTACAATTTCCTGAGTGGTCTGAGGATTTAAATGAATGGAATAAAGAAATGCATGTTAAATGCACCTATAATGGTGTTCAATTATCAGAAACAGAATTTCCGAAAAATTGGTTAATAGACGGTATTCAAATAAAGATGCTATTTCCTTTCTGTCTGAAACCCTGGCACAGATCTAAGCCACGGTCCTCTCATATAGATCGAATCAAAAAGAAAGGACAAAAAGATGATTTTTTTTTTTTAACGGTTTGGGGAATGGAAGCTGAACTTCCTTTTGGTTCTCCCCAAAAACGGCCTTCCTTTTTTGAACCCATTTTTAAGAAACTCAAAAAAAAAATTGGAAAATTGAAAAAAAAGTATTTTCTATTTCTAAAAGTTTTAAAAGAAAGAACAAAATTTCTAAATATCTCAAAAAAAACAAAAAAATGGATTATCAAGGGCATTCCGTTTTTAAAAAAAATAAAAAAAGAACTCTCAAAAGTAAATCCAATTCTATTATTTAGATTGAGAGAAATATATAAATCAAGCGAAACTAAAAAAAAAAAAGAAAAAGATTCTATAACCCGCAATCATATAATTCATAAATCCTTTAGTCGAATTCAATCTACATATTGGACAAATTTTTTACTGACAGAAAAAAAAATGAAAGATCTGACTGATAGAACAAGCACAATCAGAAATCAAATAAAAAGAATTAAAAAAAAGAAAAAAAAAGTGACTCCAGAAATAAATGATAGTCCTAATAAAACAAGTTATAATGCTAAAAGATTCGAATCACCAAATTGGCAAATATTAAAAAGAAGAAATACTCGATTAATCCGTAAATTACATTATTTTATAAAATTTTTCACTGAAAGGATATACGCAGATATCCTTCTATCTATTATTAATATTCCCAGAATTAATATACAACTTTTTGTTGAATCAACAAAAAAAATGATTGATAAATCTATTTACAATAATAAAAAAAATCAAAAAAGAATTAATAAAACAAATCAAAATAAAATGCATTTTATTTCGACTATAAAAAAGTCACTTTATAATATTAGTAATAAGAATTCACAGAATTTTTTTGACTTATCCTCCTTGTCACAAGCATATGTATTTTACAAAATATCACAAACACAAGTTCTTAACTTGTATAAGTTAAGATCTATTCTTCAATATCACGGAACGTCTTTTTTTCTTAAGACTTCAATAAAAGATTATTTTGGAAAACAAGGAATAATTCATTATGAATTAAGACATAAGAAACTTCGGAATTCTGGAATAAATCAATGGAAAAACTGGTTAAGAGGTCATTATCAATACCATTTATCTCAGATTAGATGGTCTAGATTAATAGCAGCAAAATGGAAAAATAGAATCAATCAATGTCGTACAATTCAAAATCAAGATTTAAACAAAGAGAATTCATATGAAAAAGACCTATTAATTCATTACAAAAAACAAAACGATTACGAAGTATATTCATTACCAAATCAAAATGAGAATTTTCAAAAATACTATAGATATAATCTTTTATCTTATAGATCTATTAATTATGAAAATAAGAGGGACCCATATATTTATGGATCACCATTCCAAGTAAATAAGAATCGAGAGAGTTCTTATAATTACAACACACATAAACATAAGGGCAAATTTTTTGATATACTAGGGGATCTCCCTATCAAAAATTATTTAGGAAAAAGTGATATTATGTATATGGAAAAAAATCCGGATCAAAAATATTTTGATTGTAAAATTATCCATTTTTGTCTTAAAAAGAAAATCGATATTGAGGCCTGGATCAAGATCGATACCAACAAGAATAAAAATACTAAAACCGGGACTAATAATTATCAAATAATTGATAAAATTGATAAAAAAGATCTTTTTTATCTTACGATTCCTCAGGATCAAGAAATCAATTCACCCAATCAAAAAAAAATATTTTTTGATTGGATGGGAATGAATGAAGAAATACTAAGTCGTCCTATATCGAATCTGAAACTTTGGTTCTTCCCAGAATTTGTACTACTTTATAATGCATATAAA